CTTTCCGTAAGCGGGCCCCGGCTTTTTCCAGCTGTTCAATGGCTCCCTTACGGAGTTCTTCTGAATTTCGAATAGTATTCAAGATCCTCTGTTTTCGATTATCTAATAAATCACTTAATGAAAGTAGATTATAATTCCGTTCATTTGAAAGCTTCCATAACCCCTTCCCAAACCAAACATGAATCTTTCGATTCATTTGGCTCTCACGCTCAATTACTTGGTAAATTCTCATAGCTTTTTTTATGAATGTAATGAGCCTATCCTCTCTTCTTTATTCATAGTCCAAAAAAAAGTAAAAAAAACACGAATCTAATGCAAAACCAAAATATTTGGAGGACTCTTCTGACAAAATCAAAAAATATGTAATTGTCAGCAAAGTTGTTTCTTTTTTTTTTCTTCAGTTCAAATCCAAAAGATTTTTCTTACTTATACATTAAGGCATAGGTCGTCGATTCAGCATTAGATAAAAGAGGGAAAATGCCTATTTTTAGAATAAGCGGTTCAAATTATTTTATCAAGATGAGTGTCCTATATCGATAAAATATTCATTTGAAAACGATCTCTATATTAACATAGTGGTAGAAAGAGTACCATGCTGTGTCTAGACTTCAAACGATTTGCTTTAACCATCTTAACAGTCCCACATTATTGGTTGCTAGAGAATCAAAGTGGATTTGCCAATTAATCACGAAATGTGATGGTTCTTACATATCGTTTCTTAATTTCTTCAGAAGTAATTCGCAGGATCATGCACCTTTCTTTCCTAATTATAACGGAAAAGGGTACAGCTGGTTGGATCCAGCCTATTCTTGAAATAAACAACTCACACACACTCCCTTTCCAAAAAAGATCAATACACCAATCACTACACTTAGATTTATTGGATTTGTTGCTAAAATATCGGTATTAAATCCGAAACTCCCGGCAGATGGCCAGTGGCCTAAAGAAACGAAAGAATCGGTTACATTTTTCATATAATCTCCTCTTATAGATAGACTAAAAAATCGACCAAAGCTCTTTTTCTATCACTTTGCCCCTCTTTTTTTATTTATTCCTTTTTTTTTAATCGAGTCAAAAAATATTCGAGTTATAGTTTATTTATAGTTATAAACTATGAACTACCCCTTGATTGTTGGAACACCCTCAGAAAATATTTTCCCTTGTATTACGAACGGGAAGGATGAAAACGAGTTGGTATACTAATTCCTCATCTGCAAATCAGCCCTTCCCTAACGTAGGTTATTTTCTCAACGAATAAGTAATTGTAGGAGTGAAATCTTGATCTAATTTGAAAAAGCAAACGACAAGTCCACGAAAATAAAATAGGAAAAATATGTATTTTTCCTATTTCTAAGATTAAACAAAAGGATTCGCAAATAAAAGTGCTAATGCTACAACCAACCCATAAATTGTTAAAGCTTCCATAAAAGCTAGACTAAGCAATAGAGTACCTCGTATCTTTCCCTCTGCCTCGGGCTGTCTCGCGATACCCTCTACGGCTTGACCCGCAGCAGTACCTTGACCAACTCCAGGTCCGATAGAAGCAAGCCCTACGGCTAATCCAGCAGCAATAACGGAAGCAGCAGAAATCAGTGGATTCATGATAAGTTCCTCGTACCAACAAAAAGAAATGGTTAATGATACAATCAAACAATGAATTATGACTTAATTATTCCATCGATAGGATTAATCTAGTCGAAGTAACTAAGAACTTAGAATTTAAGTAATAGTAATAATATTATTGAATTATCAAAACTACTTCGATATATCCTTTTTCGTTTCTATCCGCAGAGTCTTCGCGAATCCATAGAATTCTCGTTTTTCCATTTCTTGGTTCCGAACTGTTATTTCACAATTCTTTCATCTTTTCTTGATTTCATCTGTTTATTCAGGTAAGTCACAGTCTCAACGAGACGAAAGGACTTCTGTTGGCACCCCCCTAAAGTAGTAGGGGAAATGAAATATATCTTTAATTCATATATAACTAGCAATATCTAATATCACATATACATGTCTTTCTTCCATAACGTAAACCAGTAAATTCAATCAGATTCGAGAATCAATCTATTTTTTTAGGAATCCCGTTTTTGTTTTGTAAATTTTTTTCTTCCTTCCGTTTTCGTTATCAGCATTCCAAGCGAATACAATCTAATCTAAATGGGCAAATTAAATTGAAATTGATATTGATTAGGGCCAATGATTGCATAGAAATATCATTATTTGATTGATCTAAGTTCATGCAATTTATTATTTTATTTAGAATCTTTTCTTTTGGTCAATTGTTGAATAAAATCAATTGTAAGGTAGAATCGTTTCTCTGGTTTTTTATTTACTCACACGTCGTAAACATATATCTTATTGAAATTATTATTTGATGAATTAAGAAGACTGGCCGACCAATATAATATTAATATAAAGTAAATATTCCTTGAGGAAAAATACGATATATATTAAGTGGACGAAAAGATAATCTTAGAAAAAATATTTTTTTTCTTTTAGA